GCTAGCGTAGCTTAATACAAAGCATAACACTGAAGATGTTAAGATGGGTCCTAAGAAACTCCGCATGCACAAAGGCATGGTCCCGACCTTACTATCAGCTCTAGCCCAACTTACACATGCAAGTCTCCGCAGCCCCGTGAATATGCCCTCAATCCCCCGCCCGGGGACGAGGAGCGGGCATCAGGCACAAACCTTAGCCCAAGACGCCTAGCCAAGCCACACCCCCAAGGGAATTCAGCAGTGATAAACATTAAGCCATAAGTGAAAGCTTGACTTAGTCAGGGCTAAAAGGGCCGGTAAAACTCGTGCCAGCCACCGCGGTTAAACGAGAGGCCCTAGTTGATATTATTACGGCGTAAAGGGTGGTTAAGGAAAGCACAACAATAAAGCCGAATGGCCCTCTGGCCGTCATACGCTTCCAGGTGTCCGAAGTCCAACTCACGAAAGTAGCTTTAATACAGCCCACCTGACCCCACGAAAGCTGAGAAACAAACTGGGATTAGATACCCCACTATGCTCAGCCATAAACCTAGACATCCAACTACAATTAAACGTCCGCCCGGGTACTACGAGCATCAGCTTGAAACCCAAAGGACCTGACGGTGCCTTAGACCCCCCTAGAGGAGCCTGTTCTAGAACCGATAACCCCCGTTAAACCTCACCACTTCTAGCCACCCCAGCCTATATACCGCCGTCGTCAGCTTACCCTGTGAAGGCAACAAAAGTAAGCAAAATGGGCACAACCCAGAACGTCAGGTCGAGGTGTAGCGTACGAAGCGGAAAGAAATGGGCTACATTTTCTACATATAGAACACTACGAATAATGCAACATGAAATAGTGCTTGAAGGAGGATTTAGTAGTAAAAAGGAAGCAGAGTGTCCTTTTGAACCCGGCTCTGAGGCGCGTACACACCGCCCGTCACTCTCCCCTGTCAAAACGCAACAAAGATATATAACGCTAAAGCACTGACAAGGGGAGGCAAGTCGTAACATGGTAAGTGTACCGGAAGGTGCACTTGGATTAAACTCAGGACGTGGCTGAGCAAGTTAAGCATCTCACTTACACCGAGAAGACATCCATGCAAATTGGATCGCCCTGAGCTAAACAGCTAGCTTAATCACCAATATAATTCAACAATGTTCATAACAAGACATAACCCCGCACCAAAAACTAAACCATTTTTTTACCTGAGTATGGGAGACAGAAAAGGTTCTACCTCAAAGCAATAGAAAAAGTACCGCAAGGGAAAGCTGAAAGAGAAATGAAATAACCCATATAAGCACTAAAAAACAAAGACTAAACCTTGTACCTTTTGCATCATGATTTAGCCAGTACCCTCAAGCAAAGAGTCCTTTAGTTTGACACCCCGAAACCAGGTGAGCTACCCCGAGACAGCCTATATAATTTAGGGCTAACCCGTCTCTGTGGCAAAAGAGTGGGAAGAGCTCCGGGTAGAAGTGACAGACCTACCGAACCTGGTGATAGCTGGTTGCCTGAGAAATGGATAGAAGTTCAGCCCCGCACGCCCCAAACCAAAAATTTCCTACCTTAAGGTATTTAAGGGTAATATGCGGGAGTTAGTCAGAGGGGGTACAGCCCCTCTAACAAAGGATACAACCTTCACAGGAGGATAAAGATCACAATATACAAAACCTACCGTTCTAGTGGGCCTAAAAGCAGCCATCTAAGCAGAAAGCGTTAAAGCTCAGACAGAAAAAAGTTTATTATACCGATAAATAATCTTACTCCCCTAACTATATCAGGCTAACCCATGCCCACATGGAAGAAATTATGCTAAAATGAGTAACAAGAAGACCTGTTCTTCTCCTAACACAAGTGTAAGCCAGATCGGACAAACCGCTGGAAATTAACGAACCCAACCAAAGAGAGTGATGTGGACAATAGGAAAACCAAGAAAACCCCACAACTGAGCATCGTTAACCCCACACTGGAGTGTTATTTAAGAGGAAAGACTAAAAGAAAGGGAAGGAACTCGGCAAACACAAGCCTCGCCTGTTTACCAAAAACATCGCCTCCTGCAACTAAACCAAGTATAGGAGGTCCAGCCTGCCCAGTGACTACGGGTTCAACGGCCGCGGTATTTTGACCGTGCAAAGGTAGCGCAATCACTTGTCTTTTAAATAGAGACCTGTATGAATGGCTAAACGAGGGCTTAGCTGTCTCCCCCTTCCAGTCAGTGAAATTGATCTATCCGTGCAGAAGCGGGTATAAATATACAAGACGAGAAGACCCTTTGGAGCTTAAGGTACAAAACTTAACCACGTAAAACGACTCAATAAAAAGCAAGAACTTAGTGGAAAGTAAGAATTTACCTTCGGTTGGGGCGACCACGGAGGAAAAACCAGCCTCCGAGTGGAACGGGCCAAACCCCTAGAGCCAAGAGAAACATCTCCAAGCCACAGAACATCTGACCATAAATGATCCGGCTATACAGCCGATCAACGAACCAAGTTACCCTAGGGATAACAGCGCAATCCTCTCCCAGAGTCCATATCGACGAGGGGGTTTACGACCTCGATGTTGGATCAGGACATCCTAATGGTGCAGCCGCTATTAAGGGTTCGTTTGTTCAACGATTAAAGTCCTACGTGATCTGAGTTCAGACCGGAGCAATCCAGGTCAGTTTCTATCTGTAATGCTACTTTTCCTAGTACGAAAGGATCGGAAAAGAGGGGCCCATACTTGAAGCACGCCCCACCCCTAATTAATGAAAACAAATAAATTAAATAAAGGGAGGGCTAAAACCCCTGCCAGCCAAAATAAGGACATACTGGGGTGGCAGAGCATGGTAAATTGCGAAAGGCCTAAGCCCTTTAAACCAGAGGTTCAAGTCCTCTTCCCAGTTTATGCTAAACACTCTAATAAACCACTTAGTTAATCCCCTAGCCTATATTGTGCCAGTATTACTAGCAGTAGCCTTCCTCACCCTAATTGAACGTAAAGTATTAGGATATATACAACTACGAAAGGGCCCCAATGTAGTAGGACCCTATGGACTACTACAACCCATCGCCGACGGGGTAAAACTCTTTATTAAAGAACCCGTACGTCCCTCTACGTCATCCCCATTTTTATTTTTAGCAACCCCAATTCTTGCACTCACCCTAGCCTTGACTCTGTGAGCACCTATGCCCATGCCCCACCCCGTGATTGACCTGAACCTAGGAATTCTATTTATTCTAGCCCTATCAAGCCTCGCGGTCTATTCCATTTTAGGGTCCGGATGAGCCTCAAACTCAAAATACGCACTAATTGGGGCCCTACGAGCAGTAGCTCAAACAATTTCCTACGAGGTAAGCCTCGGGCTTATTTTACTATCAGTTATTATTTTCTCAGGGGGATATACTCTGCAAACATTTAATACAGCCCAGGAAAGCATCTGATTATTGGCCCCTGCTTGACCTCTAGCCGCAATATGATACATTTCAACGCTAGCAGAAACTAACCGGGCGCCCTTTGACCTAACAGAAGGAGAATCAGAACTAGTATCGGGCTTCAACGTAGAATATGCGGGGGGGCCCTTCGCCCTGTTTTTCCTGGCCGAATATGCAAATATTCTGTTAATAAATACCCTATCAGCCGTGTTATTTTTAGGGGCATCCCACTACCCAAACATCCCAGAACTAACAACCATCAGCCTCATGACCAAAGCTGCACTTCTATCTATTCTATTCCTGTGGGTACGAGCCTCCTACCCACGATTCCGATATGACCAGCTCATACACCTCGTGTGAAAGAATTTTTTACCCCTAACACTGGCTCTCGTATTATGACATGTTTCTTTACCAATTGCACTAGCAGGCCTCCCCCCTCAGCTATAATCAAGGAACTGTGCCCGAATGTCCAAGGACCACTTTGATAGAGTGGCTAATAGGGGTTGAAGTCCCCTCAGTTCTTAGAAAGAAGGGGGTCGAACCCATGCCCAAGAGATCAAAACTCTTAGTGCTTCCTCTACACCACTTTCTAGGATGGGGTCAGCTAATTAAGCTTTCGGGCCCATACCCCGGACATGACGGTTAAAGTCCCTCCTCCATCAATGAACCCCTACGTACTTATAATTCTGCTATCCAGCCTGGGACTGGGAACTACCCTAACCTTCGCCAGCTCCCACTGACTACTAGCCTGAATGGGCCTAGAAATTAATACCCTAGCAATTATTCCCTTAATAGCACAATACCATCACCCTCGAGCAGTGGAAGCAACCACGAAGTACTTCCTGATTCAAGCCACTGCGGCGGCAATAATTTTATTTGCGGGCACAACAAATGCTTGAATTTCAGGAGAGTGAGATATAAACAACATATCAAGCCCCATCGCTGCCACAATAATTATAATTGCTCTGGCCCTTAAGATTGGGCTAGCACCAATACACTTTTGAATACCAGAGGTCCTACAAGGCCTGGATCTTCTAACCGGCCTAATTTTGTCAACCTGGCAGAAACTCGCCCCCCTTGCTCTTATTATCCAAACAGCCCAGGCCATCGACCCCCTTCTGCTAACAACGCTAGGACTTATATCCACACTAGCAGGAGGATGGGGAGGATTAAACCAGACCCAGCTACGAAAGATCCTGGCCTACTCCTCCATCGCACATATAGGCTGAATAATTATTGTACTTCAGTACGCCCCCCAACTCACACTCATCGCACTAGGGACCTACATCTTCATAACCTCAGCAGCATTTCTCACCCTGAAATCAGCATCCGCCACAAAAATTAATACCCTAGCGATAATTTGACCAAATAATCCAACCCTAACAGCAATTACGGCCCTCGTACTGCTATCATTAGGCGGACTCCCTCCACTAACAGGGTTTATGCCAAAATGACTAATTTTACAAGAAATGGCAAAACAAGGCCTCCCCATCACCGCCACAATTATGGCCCTAGCAGCCCTGCTTAGCCTATACTTTTACCTTCGACTTTGTTATGCGATGACGCTCACCATTTCCCCCAATACAACCAACTCATTCACCCCTTGACGGGCCCAGATGACTCAAAGCTCCGTACCATTAGCCCTCTCCACTACCATCGCACTAGGCCTACTGCCTGTGACCCCGGCCATTCTTATATTGGCCACCTAGAGGCTTAGGATAGCATAAGACCGAGAGCCTTCAAAGCTCTAAGCAGAAGTGAAAATCTTCTAGCCCCTGATTAAGACCTACAAGACTCTATCTTGCATTTTTTAATTGCAAATCAAACGTTTTTATTAAACTAAGGCCTTTCTAGATGGGAAGGCCTCGATCCTACAAACTCTTAGTTAACAGCTAAGTGCTCAAACCAGCGAGCATCCATCTACTTTTCCCGCCATGGCCTAGTAAGGCGGGAAAAGCCCCGGCAGAGTATTAATCTACGTCTTTGGATTTGCAATCCAACATGTTTCTTCACCACGGGACTGTGATAGGGAGAGGACTCAAACCTCTGTCTTCGGGGCTACAACCCACCGCCTGGACACTCGGCTACCCTACCTGTGGCAATTACGCGCTGATTCTTTTCTACAAACCACAAAGACATTGGTACCCTTTATCTTGTATTTGGTGCCTGAGCCGGAATAGTGGGAACTGCTTTAAGCCTCCTCATTCGAGCTGAGCTAAGCCAACCCGGGTCGCTCCTAGGAGATGACCAAATTTATAACGTAATCGTTACTGCCCACGCCTTTGTAATAATTTTCTTTATAGTAATACCAATTCTCATTGGAGGATTTGGAAACTGGCTTGTACCCCTAATAATCGGGGCCCCTGACATAGCATTCCCCCGAATAAATAATATGAGCTTCTGACTTCTCCCCCCGTCATTTCTACTTCTGCTCGCCTCTTCTGGCGTTGAAGCCGGAGCCGGGACAGGATGAACAGTCTACCCCCCTCTAGCAGGCAATCTCGCCCACGCGGGAGCATCAGTAGACTTAACAATTTTTTCACTCCACCTGGCAGGTGTTTCATCAATTCTTGGGGCAATTAATTTTATCACCACAACCATCAACATAAAACCTCCAGCCATCTCCCAATATCAAACGCCTTTATTTGTTTGGGCCGTACTTGTAACAGCCGTGCTCCTTCTTCTCTCACTACCAGTCCTAGCTGCCGGAATTACAATACTCCTCACAGACCGAAATCTTAACACCACATTCTTTGACCCGGCAGGAGGAGGAGACCCAATCCTTTATCAACACCTATTCTGATTCTTTGGCCACCCAGAAGTATATATTCTTATTTTACCCGGATTTGGCATTATCTCACACGTCGTAGCCTACTATTCAGGTAAAAAAGAACCATTTGGCTACATAGGAATAGTGTGGGCCATAATGGCTATTGGCCTCCTTGGCTTCATTGTTTGAGCCCATCACATATTTACTGTTGGAATAGACGTAGACACTCGTGCCTACTTTACATCCGCCACAATAATTATTGCCATCCCAACAGGGGTAAAAGTATTTAGCTGACTCGCCACACTTCATGGGGGCTCTATTAAATGAGAGACCCCAATGCTATGAGCCCTGGGATTTATTTTCCTCTTTACAGTTGGTGGGCTAACAGGAATTGTTCTGGCCAACTCATCCCTTGATATTGTTCTCCACGACACATACTATGTAGTTGCACATTTCCACTATGTACTGTCAATAGGTGCCGTATTCGCTATTATAGCAGCCTTTGTTCACTGATTCCCGCTATTTACAGGGTATACCCTAAACGACACCTGAACAAAAATTCACTTCGGGGTAATATTTATTGGTGTGAACCTCACATTCTTCCCACAACACTTCCTAGGACTGGCGGGAATACCACGACGGTACTCCGACTATCCCGACGCCTATGCCCTGTGAAACACAGTATCATCTATTGGGTCCCTCATCTCTCTTGTAGCAGTAATTATGTTCCTGTTTATCCTTTGAGAAGCCTTTGCCGCCAAACGAGAAGTATCTTCAGTAGAACTAACTATAACAAACGTAGAGTGACTTCATGGCTGCCCTCCACCCTACCACACATTTGAGGAACCAGCATTTGTTCAAGTTCAATCAAATTAACGAGAAAGGGAGGAATTGAACCCCCATGTACTGGTTTCAAGCCAGTCACATAACCACTCTGTCACTTTCTTCTAAAGACATTAGTAAAATGCAAATTACACCACCTTGTCAAGGTGGAATTGCAGGTTAAATCCCTGTATGTCTTAAGCCTCTGGCTTAATGGCACATCCCACGCAACTAGGATTCCAAGACGCGGCATCACCCGTTATAGAAGAACTTCTTCACTTCCACGACCACGCACTAATAATCGTATTTTTGATTAGCACCCTAGTACTCTATATTATTGTTGCAATGGTTTCAACTAAACTTACTAACAAGTATATCTTGGACTCCCAAGAAATCGAAATTGTTTGAACTATTTTACCAGCCGTAATTCTAGTTCTGATCGCCCTGCCCTCCCTCCGGATTCTATATCTTATAGACGAAATTAATGACCCCCATTTAACAATTAAAGCCATAGGACATCAATGGTATTGAAGCTATGAATACACAGACTACGAAGACCTGGGCTTTGACTCCTATATGATTCCCACTCAAGATCTTTCACCCGGGCACTTCCGACTCCTGGAAACAGACCATCGTATAGTAGTTCCAATGGAATCACCAATTCGTGTTTTAGTGTCTGCTGAAGACGTACTACACTCCTGAGCCGTCCCATCCCTAGGTGTTAAAATAGATGCAGTTCCCGGACGATTAAATCAAACTGCCTTTATTGCCTCACGCCCCGGGGTATTCTACGGACAATGCTCTGAAATCTGCGGAGCAAATCACAGCTTTATACCTATTGTAGTAGAAGCCGTCCCCCTGGAGCACTTTGAGAGCTGATCCTCACTAATACTAGAAGACGCCTCACTAGAAAGCTAATTATCGGACAAAGCGTTGGCCTTTTAAGCCAAAGTTTGGTGACTACCGACCACCTCTAGTGAAATGCCCCAGCTGAACCCCAACCCCTGATTTGCTATTCTTGTGTTCTCATGAATTATTTTCCTCACCATCATCCCAACCAAAATCTTAAATCACACAACACCAAATGAACCGGCCCCAATAAGTGAAGAAAAACACAAAACCGAGCCTTGAGACTGACCATGATAATGAGCTTTTTTGACCAATTCGCGAGCCCCTCTTTCCTAGGAATTCCCCTTATTGCCGTTGCAATCGCACTGCCATGAATCCTCTTTCCAACTCCCCCCTCTCGATGGCTAAATAACCGGCTTATTACACTCCAATCATGATTTATTAATCGATTTACCAACCAGCTTTTACTACCCCTAAATGTAGGAGGACATAAATGAGCGTTGCTATTCGCCTCCCTAATGGTATTCCTTATTACAATTAATATATTAGGCCTTCTCCCCTACACCTTTACCCCTACCACACAACTATCATTAAATATAGGATTTGCAGTACCACTATGGCTCGCCACAGTAATTATTGGTATACGGAACCAACCGACAGTCGCTCTTGGTCACCTTCTACCTGAAGGAACCCCCATCCCCCTAATTCCTGTGCTAATTATTATCGAAACAATTAGTTTATTTATTCGACCCCTGGCCCTAGGAGTCCGACTTACGGCTAACTTAACTGCAGGCCACCTGCTAATTCAGCTTATCGCTACAGCCGTATTTGTTCTTCTACCAATAATACCAACAGTAGCAATCTTAACTGGCGCCGTCCTCTTCCTCCTTACGCTCCTAGAAGTTGCAGTAGCAATAATTCAAGCCTATGTATTTGTCCTACTCCTAAGTCTTTATCTGCAAGAGAACGTTTAATGGCACACCAAGCACATGCATATCATATGGTTGATCCTAGCCCATGACCACTAACCGGAGCCGTCGGTGCTTTACTAATAACATCCGGCCTAGCAATCTGGTTTCACTTCCACTCAATAACACTCATAACTCTTGGACTGGTTCTTCTACTCCTCACAATATACCAGTGATGACGAGACATCATTCGAGAAGGGACCTTCCAAGGCCACCACACACCCCCCGTCCAAAAGGGGCTGCGCTATGGTATAATCCTATTTATTACCTCTGAAGTGTTCTTTTTCCTCGGGTTCTTTTGAGCCTTCTATCACTCAAGCTTGGCACCAACACCCGAACTAGGAGGATGCTGGCCCCCCACGGGAATTACCACATTAGACCCCTTCGAAGTGCCCCTTCTTAATACAGCCGTGCTATTAGCATCAGGGGTGACAGTCACATGAGCCCACCACAGCATCATAGAAGGTGAACGAAAACAGGCCATTCAGTCCCTTGCACTCACAATTTTATTAGGGCTATACTTTACTGCCCTCCAGGCCATAGAATACTATGAAGCGCCCTTTACAATTGCAGACGGGGTCTACGGCTCCACATTCTTTGTTGCCACAGGATTCCACGGACTACATGTAATCATCGGGTCAACCTTTCTAGCTGTTTGTCTTCTCCGCCAGGTCCAATATCACTTTACATCTGAACACCACTTCGGTTTTGAAGCCGCTGCTTGATATTGACACTTTGTTGACGTAGTATGACTGTTCCTCTACGTATCCATCTATTGATGAGGCTCATATCTTTCTAGTATTCAAAGCTAGTACAAGTGACTTCCAATCACTTAGTCTTGGTTAAATCCCAAGGAAAGATAATGAATCTAATTACAACTATTCTTATTATTGCGATAGCCCTATCGTCAGTTTTGGCACTCGTGTCCTTCTGATTACCACAAATAAACCCAGACGCAGAAAAACTTTCCCCATACGAATGCGGATTTGACCCCCTAGGATCTGCCCGACTACCATTCTCCTTACGATTCTTTTTAGTAGCTATTTTATTCCTCCTATTTGACCTAGAAATTGCCCTTCTTCTCCCCCTCCCCTGAGGGGATCAGCTCCACAACCCCACAGGGACATTCTTCTGAGCAACCACAGTTCTAATCCTGCTAACTTTGGGGTTAATTTATGAATGAACTCAAGGCGGCCTAGAATGGGCGGAATAGGGTGTTAGTCCAAAGCAAGACCTCTGATTTCGGCTCAGAAGATTGTGGTTTAAGTCCATGACCCCCTTATGACACCAATACATTTCAGCTTTAGCTCAGCATTTATTCTAGGACTAATAGGACTAGCATTTCATCGCACACACCTGCTCTCCGCACTTTTATGTCTGGAGGGAATAATGTTATCCCTATTTATTGCACTAGCCCTATGGACACTTCAATTCGAGTCAACAAGCTTCTCCACAGCCCCCATACTGCTACTAGCCTTCTCCGCCTGTGAAGCAAGTACAGGCCTTGCACTCCTGGTAGCCACAGCCCGGACTCACGGAACTGACCGGCTACAAAACCTTAACTTACTACAATGCTAAAAGTACTTATCCCCACCATTATACTATTCCCAACAATCTGGCTTACTTCTCCCAAATGGTTATGGACGGCCACCATTACACATAGTCTCTCAATTGCCCTCATAAGCCTCTCCTGATTAAAATGAACCTCAGAAACCGGGTGAACTGCATCCAACACATATATGGCCACAGACCCCCTATCAACACCCCTTCTAGTACTAACATGCTGGCTTCTTCCACTAATAATTCTAGCCAGCCAAAACCATATTAACCCCGAACCAGTTAGCCGACAACGTATGTATATTACACTACTTGCTTCATTACAGACCTTCTTAATTATAGCATTTGGTGCCACAGAGATCATTATATTTTATATTATATTTGAAGCCACACTCATCCCGACCCTTATTATTATTACCCGGTGAGGTAACCAAACCGAACGCCTCAACGCCGGGACCTACTTCCTCTTTTATACGCTAGCAGGCTCCCTACCACTTTTGGTCGCACTACTTCTCCTTCAGCAATCCACAGGCACTCTTTCTATACTAACTATTCAATATTCCCAACCGCTTCTAGTAGACTCCTGAGGCCACAAAATCTGGTGAGCCGGCTGCTTAATCGCCTTCCTAGTAAAAATACCACTGTATGGGGTCCACCTTTGACTCCCTAAGGCACATGTAGAAGCCCCCGTCGCAGGATCTATGGTACTGGCAGCAGTACTACTAAAACTCGGGGGATACGGCATAATACGAATAATAGTCATACTAGACCCCCTGTCAAAAGAACTAGCATACCCGTTTATTATCCTAGCGCTATGAGGAATTATTATAACAGGATCAATTTGCCTACGACAAACAGACCTTAAGTCCCTAATCGCCTATTCGTCCGTGAGCCACATAGGACTCGTAGCAGGGGGTATTTTAATTCAAACCCCATGAGGGTTCTCAGGAGCAATTATTTTAATAATTGCCCACGGACTGGTATCTTCAATATTATTCTGCCTGGCCAACACGGCCTACGAGCGGACCCACAGCCGAACAATGATCCTTGCCCGCGGATTACAAATAATTTTCCCACTCACAGCAGTCTGATGATTTATTGCCAATCTCGCCAACCTAGCACTACCACCACTCCCTAACCTAATGGGTGAACTCATGATTATTTCAACCCTATTCAACTGATCCCCATGAACTATTGCACTTACAGGGGCCGGAACGCTAATTACCGCGGGCTATTCCCTCTATATGTTCCTCATATCTCAACGAGGCCCGACACCGAGCCATATTATGAAACTCCCCCCATTTCACACCCGAGAACACTTATTAATAGTACTTCACCTAATTCCGGTGATTCTCCTCGTAACAAAACCAGAACTTATATGAGGCTGGTGTTATTAGTAAGTATAGTTTAACTAAAATATTAGATTGTGATTCTAAAGACAGGAGTTAAAACCCCCTTACTCACCAAGGAAGGACAGAAATCAATAAGTACTGCTAATCCTTATGCACCGCGGTTAAAATCCGCGGCTTCCTCATGCTTCTGAAGGATAACAGCTCATCCATTGGTCTTAGGAACCAAAAACTCTTGGTGCAAATCCAAGTGGAAGCTATGAATTCAACCACTTTAATTATATCATCCTCACTCATTTTAGTCCTCACAATCCTTATGCTCCCCCTACTAACAACACTAGACCCAAAGCCAAAAAACCCAGGATGAGCTAACACACACGTTAAAACCGCTGTCAGCACTGCATTTTTCGTTAGCCTCTTACCACTTATAATTTTCCTAGACCAAGGAATAGAAAGCGTCACCACAAACTGACACTGAATAAATACACACATGTTTGATACGAATATTAGCTTCAAATTTGACCACTACTCCCTCATTTTCACCCCTATTGCCCTCTACGTTACCTGGTCAATTCTAGAATTTGCACTCTGATACATACACTCTGACCCCAATATAAACCGATTCTTCAAATACCTCCTCTTATTTTTGGTAGCCATAATTACCCTTGTTACAGCCAACAATATATTTCAACTATTTATTGGCTGAGAGGGAGTTGGAATCATGTCATTTCTACTAATCGGATGGTGGTACGGACGGGCAGACGCTAATACAGCAGCCCTGCAAGCCGTGATCTACAACCGGGTTGGGGATATTGGACTAATTTTAAGTATGGCCTGGTTTGCAATAAACCTTAATTCCTGAGAAATTCAACAAGTCTTCTTCTTATCAAAAAACTTTGACATGACAGTTCCTCTTATAGGACTAATCCTCGCAGCAACAGGAAAATCGGCCCAATTTGGCCTACATCCCTGGCTCCCTTCTGCCATGGAGGGCCCTACACCAGTATCCGCCCTACTCCACTCCAGCACTATGGTTGTTGCCGGAATTTTCCTATTAATTCGACTCCACCCCCTTATAGAAAACAACGGAACAGCACTGACAATCTGTCTTTGCCTGGGGGCCCTAACCACGCTATTCACAGCCACTTGCGCCCTCACCCAGAATGATATTAAAAAGATTGTAGCATTCTCAACATCCAGCCAACTAGGACTAATAATGGTTACAATTGGGCTAAACCAACCACAACTAGCATTCCTCCACATCTGCACCCATGCCTTCTTTAAAGCCATACTATTTTTATGCTCGGGATCAATTATCCACAGCCTAAATGATGAACAGGACATCCGAAAAATAGGAGGTCTTCACAACCTAATACCTGCCACCTCAACATACCTAACAATTGGTAGCCTTGCACTAACGGGAACTCCATTTTTAGCCGGATTCTTCTCAAAAGATGCTATTATTGAAGCCCTAAACACCTCTTACCTCAACGCCTGAGCCCTCACCCTTACACTAATTGCCACCTCATTTACCGCTGTTTATAGCTTCCGAGTTGTATTCTTCGTAACCATAGGATCCCCCCGATTTATACCTTTATCCCCTATCAATGAAAATAACCCCCTAGTGATTAATCCAATCAAGCGACTTGCCTGAGGAAGTATTATTGCAGGACTTATTATTACATCCAACTTTTTACCCTCAAAAACACCCATCATAACAATACCCGCCACCCTTAAGATAGCAGCCCTGATAGTAACTATTATTGGACTCCTGGTGGCAATAGAACTCACAGCCATAACCAACAAGCAAGTTAAAATTACCCCTACAGTTCCCCTACACAACTTCTCAAATATATTAGGCTATTTTCCAGCAATAGTCCACCGCCTCCCCCCTAAACTTAACCTGGCCCTAGGACAATCAATTGCCGCTAAACTAGACCAAACATGACTTGAAATTTCAGGGCCAAAAGGACTAGCACTCACCCAAATAATAATATCAAAAATTACAAGTGATATTCAACGAGGAATAATTAAAACATACCTAACCATCTTTTTACTAACACTAACCCTGGCAATCCTCCTAACCCTAATCTAAACAGCCCGAAGAGTCCCACGGCTCAAACCTCGAGTTAACTCTAACACTACTAGTAATGTTAAAAGCAAGACTCAAGCACAAATAACCAGCATGCCCCCGCCGAAAGAATATATTACAGCCACCCCACCTACATCCCCACGCAGTATAGAGAACTCTTTCAACCCATCAATGACAACCAAAGAACCCTCATATCAGCCCCCTCAAAGCACCCCGGCCGCTAAAACAACCCCTAACAAATAAACCAGCACGTAACCAGCCACAGACCGACTTCCCCAGGCTTCCGGAAAGGGCTCGGCAGCTAAAGCTGCTGAATAAGCAAACACTACAAGCATCCCCCCTAAATAGATTAAGAAAAGAACCAAAGACAAAAAAGACCCCCCACATCCAACTAAAATCCCGCACCCGACCCCCGCTGCTACTACCAGCCCCAGAGCAGCAAAATAAGGCGTGGGATTAGAAGCAACAGCAATTAACCCCACAACTAGAGCCACCAATAACAAAAACATAAAATAGGTCATAATTCTTGCTCGGACTTTAACCGAGACCAGTGACTTGAAGAACCACCGTTGTAGTTCAACTACAAGAACAATAATGGCAAGCCTACGAAAAACCCACCCCCTAATAAAAATTGCTAATGACGCATTAGTTGATTTACCAACACCATCTAACATTTCAGTATGATGAAACTTCGGATCCCTCCTCGGACTATGCTTAATTACACAAATCCTCACGGGGCTATTCCTAGCCATGCACTATACCTCAGACATCTCAACCGCATTCTCATCAGTAACCCACATTTGTCGAGATGTTAACTATGGCTGACTTATCCGAAATATTCACGCCAACGGAGCATCGTTCTTCTTTATCTGTATTTATATACACGTTGCACGAGGCCTATACTATGGATCTTACCTCTACAAAGAAACCTGAAACATCGGAGTAGTCCTCCTCCTCTTGGTCATAATGACAGCCTTTGTTGGATATGTCCTCCCCTGAGGACAAATATCCTTTTGAGGGGCTACGGTAATTACAAACCTCTTATCAGCAGTCCCATACATAGGCGACACCCTAGTTCAATGAATTTGAGGCGGCTTTTCAGTAGATAATGCAACACTAACACGATTCTTCGCCTTCCACTTCCTGCTCCCATTTGTTATTGCCGGCGCAACCCTACTTCACCTTCTATTTCTACACGAAACAGGATCAAACAACCCAGCCGGACTGAACTCCGACGCAGACAAAATTTCCTTTCACCCATATTTTTCATACAAAGACCTTCTTGGATTTGTACTTATATTACTAGCTCTTACATCACTAGCTTTATTCTCTCCTAATCTACTAGGAGACCCAGAAAATTTTACGCCCGCAAACCCCCTAGTCACACCACCACATATCAAGCCAGAATGGTACTTCCTATTTGCCTACGCCATTCTGCGATCCATCCCCAACAAGCTAGGGGGAGTCCTCGCACTACTATTCTCCATCCTAGTCCTCCTAGTAGTTCCAATCCTGCATACTTCAAAGCAGCGAGGACTAACATTCCGCCCACTTACCCAGTTTTTATTCTGGACCCTAGTAGCAGATATGGCCATTTTAACATGAATTGGGGGTATACCAGTAGAACACCCATACGTCATTATTGGCCAAATTGCATCAGTCCTATACTTTGCACTCTTCCTAATCCTCCTTCCACTAGCCGGGTGATTAGAGAACAAAGCACTAAAATGAGCTTGCCCTAGTAGCTTAGTCTAAAAGCATCGGTCTTGTAATCCGAAGATCGGAGGTTAAAATCCCCCCTAGCGCCCAGAAGAGAGAGATTTTAACTCCCACCCCTGGCTCCCAAAGCCAGAATTCTAAATTAAACTATCTTCTGATAGTAACCTATATGGTTTATATACATAATATGTATATATTACATATATGTAATAGTACATATATGTATTATCACCATTAATTTATTTTAACCTTAAAGCAAGTACTAACGTCCAAGACGTCCATAAAGCAAATTATTAAATTCACAAGTAATTTATTTTAAACTGGAAAAATAGATTTATCTACCTAGAAAATGGATCTCAGATTCTTTCTCCGGAAGAACAACTAGGATTTCCCGACAATATATTAATGTAGTAAGAGACCACCAACCAGTATACATTAATGCATATTGTTAATGATAGAACCAGGGACACAAATTGTAGGTGTGGTATAACTGAACTATTCCTTGCATCTGGCTTCAATCTCACGTACATGGCTGCGACTTCCATCCTCGGATAATTATACTGGCATCCGGTTAAATGGTGTAATTACATACTCCTCGTTACCCAACATGCCGGGCGTTCTTTTATATGCATAGGGTTCTCTTTTTTGGTTACCTTTCACCTTGCATCTCACAGTGCAAGCTCAACAGGTAATCAAGGTTGTACATTCCCCTTGCTTACATACGAAGTGAGTCAATCATTGAAAGACATAACTTAAGAATAACATATATAGAATTCAAGTGCATAACATATACATCTATTCTTCAACTTATCCTTATCTATATGCCCCCCTTTTTGGTTTTTGAGCGACAAACCCCCTTACCCCCTACGCTCAGCAAATCCTGTTATCCTTGTCAAACCCCAAAACCAAGGAAGGTTCGAGAACGTGCAGCCTAGCAAGTTGAAATATGGGCTAGCTATCCGCATTATATATATATACATGCATATCGCATAACTTATTATGCAAAATTTGTCCATTACATTAGCCTAAAAACCCCTATAATAATTTTAGGGTAATTTCTCAATGCTAATAATTCCAACATTTTATAAC